ATTCGATTGCATAGCCGAAGATTATAACTAATTAGTTAGTAATTGTGAAAAAGCAGAATGGATTTTGTATATACACTCCAATTTTGTATATACACTAAAACTCAAAATAGTATCTGAGTACTCAGATATTCGATTAAGATTCGATTGGATAATTGGCTTTTATAGAAAAAAGAAAAACTCAAAAAGACCTTCTTTTCCACGGGACAAGAGTGGAATCGACTGTTATAAATCGTAGAGGAATTTTTTATATGTCTGTGTGGATGTGGATTTATTGAATTGGTTCATTAAATTAATAGTCCAAAATAAAAATACTTTTTTGACTCTGTACTATTGATTTCACTATTATTAGTTAACAAAAAAGGAATAATTCCTTCCGATTTATAGAAATAGGGGACATAATTCACATGGATATTGTAAGTCTCGCTTGGGCTGCTTTAATGGTAGTCTTTACATTTTCCCTTTCACTTGTAGTATGGGGAAGAAGTGGACTCTAGAAATACTACTTAACTAATTGAACGAATTGAGTTTTGAGTTGATGAATGCAACTGTATCAATTGTATTAATAATTGTTTTATAGATCGTTCCGTAAAGTGTTTTTAAAGATAGTCATGTCAATCAAAGAGATATTTCAAAAATTACCATGGTTAGATTTCGAAAGGCAATATAAATTTTGATGATAGGAAATTGATTTCAAACGAATTTTTTCTAATCGCCATGTACATAACATATATGAAGATCCATATTGTAGATTGATCTATATTAAATTAAGTCTTTATATACTATAGTACAACTTTATACACGACAAAAAAACACTAATGTAATAACTAGTATGGTAGAAAGAAATATATGAATCTTTCTACCATACTAGCAAATTTGATCGAATACTGCTGATTCTAGCCTGCTGATTTCATTTAACATTTAAGAAACGAAATTGGAATCCCTTTTTTCTGCTTTTTCAATCAGTGATCATTGATAAAGAAGTCAAATTTCATTCAAATTAATCATTTTGGCTAACCGTTTTTACATAGATAATAAGTAAAAAAGCAGTAGGAACTAGAATGAAGAGTGCAGTAGCAATAAATGCGAGAATATTTACTTCCATAATCTCATCGGTTTTTATTTTATTTCGAAATAACTCGGGATTTAATCCCATAGAGATAATAAAGATTTCACCTGTAAATTCAATGGGATGAATTACATCTTGATGATATTGAATCGGATTAATATCATGAATAACAATATCGGAGCTATCATATCAATTCGCCGTCGCGAATTGAATAGTATAACATAGGAAGATCTTTTATCCATACTGAATACAAAAAAAAAAAAAATAGAATTCCTGATTTAATCAAGAATTTTTTTTTTTCATTTTTTCTTTTAGGATTTTTTTGCCATAACCGAATGTCTTCCTTGTACAAACAATCATCTGCTGAAGTCTAATCTGACCACTTTTCTTTTTTTTTTCCCTTCCATTGGTTACAAAACCCCAAAAACACTAAAAAAAAGAAATAAAAAGAGAAATAAAATGGATAAAGGAGTCAAGTTCGAAAATACCCCTTTTTTTAATGACTTACTTTTCTTGGAAGAATAAGAAAGAAGAATAAAAAAAGTGTGAAAAAGACGAGTTCTGATCCAAAAAATAGAATAAATATTCTATCAAATTCATTAGTTTATTTTTTTTTAGGATGTTTGTTCTTTTTTTTTGTTAATTAAAATAATTAACAAAAAAAGAAAGATTCTTCATTACCTCTAAAAAATAACCTCTAATAAGAAATGACCTTTCTAGGGGGAAGATCCTTGTTTGATCTTTCTTTTATTAACATTCTCCCCTCTTTTCTTGGGTTCGTACTAGGACGCATATATGAAAAGTTAAACGTACAATTTGAATGAGATAGAATGTTTCAAATTGAACTTAGTTAGTCTTAGTGATTGAGATGATACAAAATCGGAGACAGAAAAAGAGATACGATTGATTAATCTGAAAAGTTTTTTGTCCAGGTAACTTTGTAACTTTATTTAATAATTTCATAAAAAAAAAAAAGGAAAGAAAAAAGCCCTAAGAATCATACGAATAGAAGAAGAATCCCTATTGAGATAGAAATTCTATTGTGTTACTTTTCCCAGAAAGTGGAAAGATGAATTGATAGATTTTATATATTATATAAATAAATATTGGATCCGTCGGGACTGACGGGGCTCGAACCCGTAGCTCTGTCAAGGCGGAAGCTACGGGTTCCCGCCTTGACAGGGCGGTGCTCTGACCAATTGAACTACAATCCCCGGGAACTGAAGTATACAATATTCATTTGTTTATTGGTTGATTCAAAACATTTCTTGTCTTGTTAGAATTCTCGGGTTGGAACAGAGACGCAAGTGATATATTGATATCCACATGAATATGCACTTTAGTGAGAACAACATGACTTACTAAAAATTTTCTCTTCTTTCAAAATAAATTCTAAATTGATAATCAATCTTTCAATAAAATAAAAAGTCTTCT